CGTAGCCGTAGGGGTTATGGATTTTCAGTTTATGGGGGGTAGTATGGGTTCTGTAGTGGGTGAGAAAATAACACGTTTGATAGAGTCTGCTACGAATCAATTTGTACCTCTTATTCTAGTGTGTGCTTCCGGAGGAGCGCGTATGCAAGAAGGAAGTTTGAGCTTGATGCAAATGGCTAAAATATCCTCTGCTTTATATGATTATCAATCAAATAAAAAGTTATTCTATGTAGGAATCCTTACATCTCCTACTACGGGCGGGGTGACAGCTAGTTTTGGTATGTTGGGGGATATCATTATTGCCGAACCCGGGGCCTACATTGCATTTGCTGGTAAAAGAGTAATTGAACAAACATTGAATAAGACAGTACCTGAGGGTTCACAAGTGGCTGAATATTTATTCCAAAAGGGCTTATTTGATCCTATTGTACCACGTAATCTTTTAAAGGGAGTTCTGAGTGAATTATTTCAGCTACATGCTTTATTTTGAATGAAAATTTAAAGTATAAACTTATGAGTCCTCATTTATTATGAAATTAATTCTACATCTTATAAAAAAAATTAGAATAAATAAAACGGACCAATAAAATAACTAAAATAATAAATGAAGTGTATTATCATATATCATCTTTCATATAAAAAGATGGAGATGAATAAGCCCTTTTTTTATTTCCATTCGATTTATTATATGCTTACTATAATAGACTATATATTAGTATTTTTACTCCCTATTATATTTATTCCTTAGTATATATATTATATCTAAGTCTATATAATATACTCTTCTATTTTATATGTCCGTGTATATATATTCAATACTCACTTAAGTATAATTATACTAGTATAATGATATATGAAGTATAAAATATCTTTATAACGGGTATAAATATTAAATCGAGGTAACCATTCTATGACAACTATCAGCAACTTACCCGCTTTTTTTGTGCCTTTAGTGGGCTTAGTATTTCCGGCAATTGCTATGGTTTCTTTATCTCTTCATGTTCAAAAAAACAAGATTTTTTAGATATTATGGGGTGAAATCCTCTTTCTTATATTTTTTTTTAACTTAGGCTTACTTAGAGCATAACACAAAAAGCTATTTAGTAGAATGCGTAGGTTCCTACGAGTAGAAGCTCATATGCATAAACATCATATATGAGTAAATGACTTATAGCTTTTTGAAAATAAATGGGTATTGGTAAGATTTCTGAAACATAAAGTAACTATATCTACATGTCTGGGGATATATATAATCATATACGTGCATATGGGATGTTATTTTTTAGTTTAACTCTAAGCAAGTGATGAATTACTCCTAAAACTTCACATGATCCTCATAATAGTGCTAGTTGATGAGGGTTACTTCGGCAACAAAAAAATTAAAGTCAAATTTATTGGGGTTATGCTACCTCCCAATTCCAATACAATGCAAGTAGGTCTAGTTATAGTATGAGTTGGCGATCGGACTGGATATGGATAGAACTTATAGCGGGGTCTCGAAAACCAAGTAATTTCTGCTGGGCTTTTATCCTTTTTTTAGGTTCATTAGGGTTTTTTTTGGTTGGAATTTCTAGTTATTTTGATAGATATTTTATACCGTTATTTCCCTCTCAGCAAATCCTTTTTTTTCCACAAGGAATCGTGATGTCTTTCTATGGCATTGCAGGTCTTTTTATTAGTTCATATTTGTGGTGCACAATTGCGTGGAATGTGGGTAGCGGTTATGATCGATTCGATAGAAAAGAAGGAATAGTGTGTATTTTTCGTTGGGGATTCCCTGGAAAAAATCGACGGATCCTTCTGCAATTCCCTATGAAAGACATTCAATCCATCAGAATGGAAGTTAAAGAGGTTTTTTTTTCTCGTCCTATACTTTATATCGAAATCAGAGGCCAGGGGCGCATTCCCTTGACTCGGATAGAAGAGAATTTTTCTCTACGAGAAATTGAACAGAAAGCCGCGGAATTGGCCTATTTCTTGCGTGTACCAATTGAAGTTTTTTGAAAAAAGTAAAAACTTTCTTATTCTTAGCAAAAGGTAAATAAAAAAAGATAACTCAAGAATTACCTTTTTTCTATAACAAAACTTAATCTAAGTTTATGCCAAACTAAACTCTGATTAAAACAAAAAAAGTAAATGTACACGACACTACGAAATTATTTTCGTCCATAAATTTTTTATAAATTCAAGGACCACACACTGTACCTAATCACAAATAAAAAAACTAGGGATATAAACTTGAGACTTGTAATGTAATAAAACTAATAGAACTAATAGAGTACACGAATGCGCCAAATTCATTTCAAAATTTACAAGCGGGCAAATGGCAAAAAAGAAAGCTTTTATTTCTCTTCTATATCTTGCATCTATAGTATTTTTGCCTTGTTGGCTCTCATTTACATTTAACAAAAGTATGCAATCTTGGGTTAATAATTGCTGGAATACTGGGCGCTCCGAAAATTTTTTTAATTTTTTGAATGATAATGATATTGAAGAAAAGGATATTATAAAAAAATTCATAGAATTAGAGGAACTATCTCTCTTCGACGAAATGCTAAAGGACTACCCGCAAGGGCGTTTAGAAAAGCTTCAGGCCGGAGTCTACAAAGAAACGATCCAATTGATCAAGGTGCACAATGAGAGTCGTATACATATGATTTTACATTTATCAACAAATATAATATATTTTATTATTCTAAGTGCTTTTTCTATTCTAGGTAATGAATACCTTATTTTTCTTAACTCTTGTCTTCAAGAATTTTTATATAATTTAAGCGACACAATAAAAGCTTTTTTTATTCTTTTATTAACCGATTTATGTATAGGATTCCATTCGCCCCATGGTTGGGAACTAATAATTGGCTCTATCTACAGAGATTTTGGATTTGATCATTATAATCAAATTATATCTGGTGTTGTTTCTACTTTTCCAGTTATTTTAGATACAATTTTTAAATATTTAATTTTTCATTATTTAAATCGCGTATCTCCGTCACTTGTGGTGATTTATCATTCAATGAATGATTGAAAAAGGAGCGAATGGTTTAATTATAATGTTTATTACGTTGTACATAAATCAAAGAGTAAAAAATAGACTTCTTCTTTCTAGCCACCTGGGGTGGGTCCTTCAATATTCCACCCAACCCAAATTTAATAATTTCACTAAATAGCAGAATCGTGGATAAGTCACTAGTATAGTTCTTTATCTAATTTTATTGTAGAAATTTTGGGGATCAATGATTGCACCATGCAAACTAGAAATACTTTTTTTTGGATAAAGGAAGATTTTATTCGATTTATTTCCGTATCGCTCATCATATATATAATAACTCGGGCACCCATTTCAAATGCGTATCCCATTTTTGCACAGCAGAGTTATGAAAATCCACGAGAAGCGACTGGTCGTATTGTATGTGCTAATTGCCATTTGGCGAACAAACCTGTGGATATCGAGGTTCCACAATCGGTCCTGCCCGATACTGTATTTGAAGCAGTTGTTCGAATTCCTTATGATCTGCAATTGAAACAAGTTCTTGCTAATGGTAAAAAAGGGTCTTTGAATGTAGGGGCAGTTCTTATTTTACCTGAGGGTTTTGAATTAGCCCCGCCCGATCGTATTTCCCCCGAGCTTAAAGAAAAGATGGGAAATCTGTCGTTTCAGAGCTATCGCCCCACTAAAAAAAATATTCTTGTTATAGGTCCTGTTCCTGGTCAAAAATATAGTGAAATAACCTTTCCTATTCTTTCACCAGACCCCGCCACTAAGAAAGATGTTCACTTCTTAAAATATCCCATATACATAGGTGGAAACAGAGGAAGGGGTCAGATTTATCCCGATGGAAGCAAGAGTAATAATAATATTTATAACGCTACAGCCGCGGGTATAGTAAGCAAAATCATACGAAAAGAAAAAGGGGGATACGAAATAACCATAGTAGATGCATTGGATGGACGTCAAGTGGTTGATATTATCCCTCCAGGACCAGAACTTCTTATTTCCGAGGGTGAATCTATCAAACTGGATCAACCCTTAACAAGTAATCCTAATGTGGGTGGATTTGGTCAAGGGGATGCGGAAATAGTACTTCAAGATACATTACGCGTACAAGGTCTTTTGCTATTCTTGGCGTCTATTATTTTAGCACAAATATTTTTGGTTCTTAAAAAGAAACAGTTTGAAAAGGTTCAATTATCCGAAATGAATTTCTAGATACGCGGATTGCGGATTTAGAAATACAAATTTATAAAAAGAACCCAATTATTTTTGTAAATTGTGTTATGCAATTCTGTATTACCAAAAACTTATGAAAAGCCTTTTGGTTGTTTATATTATTTTTATTTTGGAAATTACTTGTACTAGTATTTTTTTTCAATCAAACTAGAAGGGGTATGGTTATGTCCCTATTTTTAGTCATAGACTGAATCCAATTATATTAAACATATTCTAAATAAGCGGCAAAAAAAAACTCAAGTATAAAATGAAGGAGAAGAACAAGACATTATAAAAGGGGTTATTTGTCTTCCGAGCCGTTGACACAAGATTAGGAATTCTCCACAACCTTTTCTTGTGTCAAAATAAAAATTCGTCTGCACCCCGTTCCTAAAAGATTCTCGTTTGTAGTTGCATTTTTTTTTTTAGGTTTATTACATAAAATAAGTAGTAGTGGTGGACAAACAAAAAATATAGCAAAATAGCGGAGTGGTCCATCTTTTTATCATTTATACGAAGAAAAGTCTTATTTTTACGAGCTCAACGGAGCGCACCCCCCCTCTTTCTTTGGGGGGTTCCGTTGAGTTCTTATGCTTTCATGTCATGTCTACAATTCAGTTCAGATGATTTTTAGACTTATACTATATACTAAAGGGATGAGCCTAATCCAGAATATGAACCATAAAAGAAAATACCGATTAAACCGATCACAACAATACCAGTTACAGTACCTATTATCCAAAGAGGAATCCTTCCAGTAGTATCGGCCATTCGCCCTACTTTCCTCCAC